TATTTCATATCCCCCTTTTTCTTTACGTACTATTCTGTTTACTATACCCGCTGCTGTGGCATTATAGACTGTATTATTACTCTTGCTCCCGTCAGGATAAATCTGACCCCTTCCTCTGTTCCCACCTACGTATATGGGATACTTTAAGAAGTGAACGTCTTTTTTAGTAGCAGGGTCCGGGGACAAAATGGGAAAGACAATTTCACTATATTTCTGACCAGGAACGGGACCTATCACAAGAATATTTCTTTTATTGGGGCGATAGCTCTGAAAAGACAAATTGCCCATCTTTTCTTTCATCTCAGGAGAAATACGATCGGAAGGAGCTAATTCGAATCCTTCGGGTAAAATAAGAACAGCCCCCACATTCAAAGACCCTTTTTTCCCATTAGCAAGAACTTGTTTCAGTTGCTTATCATAGGGGATTCTTACAACTGCTTCAAATACAGTATCAGGAAGCACAGCTTGTGGAACCTCAATATCCACGGGCTTATTAGCTAAATGGCAATTGGCACATACAATACGCCCTGTTGCTTCTCGTGGATTTTCATAACCCTGCTGCGCAAAAATAGGATATGCATTTGAAATAGATGTCTGAGTAATTACATATATCACGATCAATACAGAAATAGATCGAGTCATCTGTTCCTTTATCCAAGAAAAGGTATTTCTATTTTGCATGGTCCAATCATTGATCCCTTAAATTTCTACAATAAATTAGGTAGGTAGCTAGTCTAGTTCCCTACCCACGATTCTGCCATTGTACTGGAATATAGGAGGAGTCGAACCCCCTGCACGGGTAGAAGTATAAAGTGAGTCAGATTAAAAAAAAAAGGGTTTGTTTATGTACGAAGTAACATTATGATCTGATTGATAGCCGCGGGTCAAATGAATTCTTCATTCATTCATTGAATGATAAATCACTACAAGTGAAGGTGATACCCGATTTAAATAATGGAAGATCCAATATTTAAAAATTGTATCTAGAATAACTGGAAAAGTGGAAACAAGACCAGATAAAATTTGATCGTTATAAGCAAATCCAAAATCTTTGTAGACCGAACCGATCATTAGTTCCCAACCATGGGGCGAGTGGAATCCGATACATAAATCAGTTAATAAAAGAATAGAAAAAGCTTTTATTGTGTCGCTTAAGTTATATAGGAATTCCTGAATCCAAGAATTAAGAATGACAAGTTCCTCATTACCCAGAATAGAATAACCACTTAGAATAGCGAAACAGATTATATTTGCCGAGAAGTGCAAAATAATATGGATATTATTTTCATTGTATATTTTGACCAATTGTATCGTTTCTTTGTGGATTCCTATATGAAGCTTTTGTATCTGTGTCTCCGGGTACTCCTTTATCATTTCATCCAAATGAAATAGTTCTTCTAATTCTATGAATCTTTCTAGAATGTTCTTCTCTTGAATATCATTCAAAAAAGTTTCGGATTGCCTGGTATTCCACCAATTAATAACCCAGGGCTCTAGACTTTTATTAAATGAAAGAGAGATCCACCACGGCAAAAATACTATAGATACAAGATATGGGAGAGGGGTCAATGCTTTTTTTTTTTGACACTTTTTGTTCTGTGAATTGTTAATGAACCTACTTCATTCGTCGACTCCGTCTGATATTTCTATGAAGCATGAGTTCTATAACAAGGTATGTAACCTATGGATCCGTCTTTTTTTATTTTTTATTTGTTGAATTCTTTATTTAGTCTTTGAATCTAGAAGGGGTATAGAAATGGAAGTTAGAATTAAAGATAAAAAGTCTGCCCCAAATGAAGAAATGAGTAAGTTCCCAGATATCTCAGATATCTAAATTGGTCAAATTACACCAATTGAATTGCATCTTCATTTGTTTCTTTCGATGAGTGCCCGAAAGACCCAATTCACACTTCAAGTAATGAGTATTAGTCGGGTTTCGAGACGAAAGAACTCCCCTTGGATCAATCAATTATTCCAAAATGTTTCACTAGATGCCCGCACCGCGGGAATAATTGAGGGGATATTTCTGAAGAATATTGATGGTGAAATCAAAAATGTGTGGGAAACCCGAGATAAATTGGATGTTTATGAAAGATGCAATCCTTTTCAAGGAGCAAAAGAAAGGATAAAAATCGATTGCAAAAAAGAGAGATAATTTACATCCGTCTGTATCTAACGTATCAATTCAACGAAATATTGGGTCTAAAAATAAAAATTCTGTACTGTATTCCGAAATGTTCTGTTCTGATATGTATGATGAATACATACTTACTAGACTTGTTACTAGTCTAACATAACAGAATTGGGTTGAGTTCCATATGCATAAAAAAGAGTTTTGGTGAACAACAATTTAATTATTATGGTTGTTCCATATACGTCCACCTGTTTTATTCTATGGGCCACAGTGACAGTGGTATTAGACCAGAATATAATGGGGAAATAGAATCTAACGTGTTTTGCTCGAATCAACACCTTGAAAGAAACTTCAGTTCAGTTAGATTCTATTATTCTATTATCAGTTAGATTCTATTATATTAAAGGTTAAAGGGGATTCCTGCCTTTCTTATCTCATGCCGGGAAAGCATTCATTATTCAATTCATTTCAAAATACTTCAATTGGTACGCGCAAGAAATAGGCCGATTCAGCAGCTTTTTGTTCAATTTCTCGTGGAGTCAAATTCTCATCCGTACGAGTCAAGGGAATGGCTCCCTGGCCTCTAATTTCCATATAAAGGACACGGCGAGGATAAAGACCCCCTTTAACTTCCATTCTGATTGACTGGATATCTCTCATAAGGAATCGTAGAAAAACGCGGCGATTTTTTCCAGGAAATCCCCAACGAAAAATACACACTATCCCTTCTTTTCTATCGAATCGATCATAACCACTACCTACATTCCACAAAATTGTGGACCACAAATAGGAACTAATGAACAGACCGGCTATTCCATAGAAAGCCATCACGATCCCGTGAGGGAAAAAAAGTATTTGCTGAGACGGAAACAAAGATATGAGATTCCGACCAAGATAACTGGAAGTTCCAACCAATAAGAATCCTAGTGAGCCTAAAAAGAGGATACAGGCCCAGCAGAAATTACTTATTTTTCGAGACCCTGTTATAAGTTCTATCCATATACGTTCTGATCGCCAGTTCATATTAGATCCAGTTGCATTCTATTGGAATTGAGAGAATAGGCCAAATGAATTTTAATTTGACTTTACTATTTTTTTTTGTCCCGAAGTAACTCTCATCAACTAGCACTATTATGATGTGAACCCTTAGGGGTAATTCATCAAATTGGGTAGATGTAAAATAATAACATCTTCTTCATACGATCCCACTATGTATATCTACATAACATATAGATACATTGACTTTCTATTTTTCCACTGATGTATTTTTTCTTAAAAAAAAAGCTATACTGCATATATATATATGCATTTTTTCATATATCATGTATCCGCATGCATAAGATTTTTTTTTGTTTTGTGTTCGAAAGGAACCATATCCAGACCAGACGTGGTACCATATTCTACTAAATGGATATCTGTATTATGATCCAAGTCCAAGTGTTGATTGATTAGATTTGGTCCCACTGAACCTAAACAATCTTGTTTTTTTGAACATGAAGAGATAAAGACGCCATTGCAATTGCCGGAAATACTAGGCCTACTAAAGGCACAAAAAAAGAGGGAAAGTTTAAATCTGTCATAGAATGGGTACCCCGATTTAATATTTGTACCTCTTATAAAGATATAATAAAATAAGTATGTGAATTATAAGTATTATATATTATATTATAAGTATTATTAAGTATATAATAAGAAGTACAACAAATGTAGAACTAAATAAGCGTGTTTATACGACTCCACACGAAATACATATAATCCGCTTTATTATTGTATTGTATTGTTGTTCTTGTGCCCTTAATCTTCTAATAAAGAGTTTCTTACGAGTTACTGAAGGATTTGTTAGGATTCGACCCGACAGGGATTCATAGTACAATACAAAATGTGGGTTCTCGGGAGATATAGAAATCTGAAGGAAATATAGAAAGATGCAACACTTTGATTATGGATTTTATCTATATTCTATATATTAATATAATACTATTAATATATAGAATAGTATTAATGTAATGGTAATGCGTAAGAAGTAATAAAAAACATGGAATTCTTTTGATTTTTTATTTTCATTTTGAAATTCTATTCTCTATTCCACGAAAGCAAGAATTCACTCTTTTCTCCTGTTGAAAGAGGGTTACTGATTAGTAATCAGTAATAGGGGTAGGAAAAAAAAATAGATTAGATCCGTACAAAAGAATGAAAAGTCATTATCTGAAACTTCTGATTCTAGAACTGAACTTATGTCACCAAAGAAAACTCCATTCTTCTTATTGTGACTTTGATTCCAATAAACTAAAGTTCGTTACAAATAATTGAGATTAGTGTTTTTAATTTTGATTCAAGGGAAAGAAGCCGTGTAGCTGAAATAACTCACTCAGAACGCCCTTTAAAGGATTACGCGGTACGATTAGGTCGAATAAGCCCTTAGAGAATAAATACTCAGCACCTTGTGAACCGTCGGGTACTGTCTTATTCAATGTTTGTTCAATTACTCTTTTACCCGCAAATGCAATGTAGGCATTTGGTTCGGCAATAATGATATCTCCGAGCATACCAAAACTGGCTGTTACTCCACCGGTTGTAGGGGATGTAAGGATTGATACATAGAATAACTTTCTAGTTGATTGATAATCATATGAAGCAGAAGATATTTTAGCCATTTGCATCAAACTCAAACTTCCTTCTTGCATGCGTGCTCCTCCAGAAGCACACACCATAATAACAGGTAGAGATCTATTAGTAGCATACTCGATCAAACGGGTGATTTTCTCGCCTACTACGGATCCCATACTACCCCCCATGAAGTGAAAATCCATAACCCCAATTGCTATAGGAATGCCATTTAGTTGACCTATGCCTGTTTGAACAGCCT